TACCAAGTAGAAAAAAATATCAGATTGAATCAATAATCAATAATAAGTAACTAGAATAAAAAAGGGAGGATTCCTTGGTTATTACTTATTAGTATTCAACGAAAACCGACCAATTGAAGGAACTCCCGGAATTTTATATTTCTAGGATCAAGCAACTCGAGTTTTGTCGTTCTAGAACATGAGATTTTATAGAAGCAATGAAAAATAGATATGAGTAGAATCCAAAAAAGGAAAAAAGTATATATATAAATACAAAAATTTATATAAGAATTACTATCCCTTTCTATTTCTTTATTTCCTTAATTCAATTTTGTTTGATTAGGACCAAGTTACTTAAAAACCTCTGCCTTTTTTAAAAGATACCGAACAGTTCCTGTGGGCTGAGCGCCCTTTTCAAGGAAATATAGAATAGCAGGAACGTTTAAATAACTTTGATTCTTTATCGGATCATAAAAACCTACGTTCCGAAGATCTCTTCCTTCTCTTCGGGATCGAACATCAATTGCAACGATTCGATAGACGGCTCATTGGGATAGATCTAAGTAAATGAACAAGACCCCCCCTAGAAACGTATAGGAAGTTTTCTCCTCGTACGGCTCGAGAAAAAATGATTTGGAGTTTTGTCTACGTATAGAATTCTAATTTATGGCAAAGGAGTTGATAAAATAAATTAGAATGGGATTTAACTCATTTTTTTCTTCCTCCTTCCTGAAAAAATAAAAATCATTTGTACCCATAACTCAAGTTGGATAATTCTCAAAGAGCTTAAAAGAAAAAAAAATCTTTAGGCAATTTATTTCATTTTTTGAATGGTCTTTAACCCCCCCTTGCTTGTCTCATTTAATCTTTATTATTATCCAGTTATTGAGACAATTGAAAAAACGGTGTTTCCTTGTTCTGGGATCCTTTTTTGTTTTAAATCAGTGGGTTTAGACATTACTTCGGTGCTTCTTAATCCTTACAAAATGGCAGCAACATACCCCTTTTGTGATTTCTTTCTATCAAAGAATCATATAAACGCTCGATTCCCGCGTGATACACTTTGAATCGAAAGACTTTTCTCAATTTCAACAAATTTTACTTTTGAATTAAAAACTTGACTGAATCGGATCCTTTCAATTTCTATATTGATATATATGATATACTTACAAAGTTGTTCCAATTTATTGATTGGTATTAACCCTAGATTCTTGCCCCCTGAAAGATGAATCCATACTTTCTACCCGAGCTCCATCATGTACTATATTCATTACAACCTAACAAAAAAGGATTCTAGTGAAAACAGAACAGATGTCGGGTCAAGAGCACCTTCGTTCATAGAAAAGATGGCGGATGTAAGAATAAAAATCCACAACGGATCGTGTCCTTCAAGTCGCACGTTGCTTTCTACCACAGCGTTTCAAACGAAGTTTTACCATAACAAGAAATTCCTCTAATTTGGAACCCATATGGAATTGATTCAATTATGGAATCATGAATAGTCATTGGTTCCGTCGATACATAAACATATTAATCTATACCCTTTTTTCTTCTATACAAATTCTTCTATACAAAGATGGCAAAAATTTTTTTGAAGCAATCTTAGCAAGATCCCACCTATTATTGTATGTTATTGTATGAATGCAACACTTTAACTTTACTTTTTATTAAAAAAATTAAAATATCTGTTTCTTTTCGAATTGAATCATCAACGATTTAAAGCAGATAAATGGATTGACAAAAAAAACCCCCATTTTATTTTTTTGTGTGAGATAGATAAAAAAGACCGATCGAAGAGAATATTTAAGTACTTGTTCTTTCGATTCTAATTTTATTAATAAGATAAGATGAACGAATTAGGGGTTTTTCGTACCTATGAGATAGACTGAACTACAGTCTTTATTATGGATCCGTTACATATGTAACTTGATTCGTTATTAATGAGATTCGGACATACACAGATATACATATATTTAAAATAAGACCTCCTGTTACTGTTACTAATTAAGAACTATCTATCCCACGACGCTCTGGGAATGCTGAATCAGAACAAAAATAAAAAAGGATACCTTTTGGGGAAAGGATACTCTCTAGGGACAAAGACAAACAAGTCCAGATTAGGCGCTTGCTCCTAATTTTTTAGTTTACCCAAACCCAGTCTTGTCTTAAGAGACTTAATCCCATTAATTGAATGTAATAACCCTCCTCTTGTTTAGAATAAAGAGATCCTAATAATTTGGCTACCCCATTTTTTTAAGTTTAATTTGAATGGATAAAGAATAAGATATAGGATAAGGATATAGGAAAGAAGTGCTCTTTCTTAGTGTAATTCAAAATAAAATGTATCGTTGAAAATTTAAAAAGATATGAGACGTAAGGTTTTTTCTTCAAATTAAGTAGCTATAAACCCCTTCAATATGAAGGGAATGAACATATCATATGATGAAAAATCCGGCCATACTTTATTTTTTAATTAGTTGAATTCAACTAGGGTGTGACCTATGTTACCATCATATCTTGA